GAAGTCGATCAAATTCGAATTTGCCGCAATGGATACTTTGTAATCCAGTAATTACCATTTGGTTTATTAGTTGAATTTCAATTAAACTCGGCCCAATCTTTTACTAAAAGGATTGAGCCGAACCCAACGATTCTATTGTAGATGTTTTGGATAGCTACATATTTATCTAGATATCCAAGATCTTAAATACAAAATATAAGACCAAACGCAACTCTTTCTATTATTGCGTTGGATCCACAATTAATCCCAGGGGCTCTTAGGGTTGGTGTATTCTTTTCTATTCCGCAGTTTCGTCCCAAGTATCACAACTTCTTCTACCCATCCTGTATATTGTCCTTTCGTTCCGTGTTGGAATAGAAACTTATTCTATTAGTAGACGAGATTTTACGAAAAAAGTTCATTTATCGGAGAGAACAAATATTTCTTTTTTTCGATACGAATTTTACACAATACGAGAGCCGCCGCTATTTCGAATTGAAAAGGGTCGTATATAGCGAAGTGATACTCCGGGGTCTCACAAAAAAGAATGATTTCTTTCAATTGACTATTCATCTATTGTATTTTCATGTAAATAGGGACAAGAGAGCTCTATGAAAAAATGGTGGTTCAATTCGATGTTATCTAAGGGTAAGGGGGAATTAGAATACAGGTGTTGGTTAAGTAAATCAATGGAGAGCCCTGGTCCTATTAAAAATCCCAGTGTAAGCGAGGAACTGATTCGAAATGATAAGAATAAAAACATTCATAGTTCGAGCGATAGTGACAGTTCAAGTTACAGCAAATTAGCTGGTGTCAGGGACATTCATAATTTCATCTCGGATGACACTTTTTTTGTTAAGGATAGTAATAGAGACAGTTATTCCATCTATTTTGATATTGAAAATCAAATTTTGGAACTAGACAATGCTCATTCTTTTCTGAGTGAACTAGAAAGTTCTTTTTATAGCTTTCGTAATTATAGTTCTAGGAATAATGGATCTAAAAGCGCTGATCCGGATTCCGATCGTTACATGTATGATACTAAATCGAGTTGGAATAATCACATTCATAATTGCCTTGACTCTTATCTTCATTCTCAAATCTGTATTGATAGTCACGTTTTAAGTAGTAGTGACAATTATAGTGCCAGTTACATTTATAATTTCATTTGTAGTGAAAGTGAGAGTTCCAATATACAAAGTAGCACGAATGGTAGTGATTTAACTATAAGCGAAAGTTCTAATGAAAGCGAAAGTTCTAATGAAAGCGATGTAACTCAAAAATACAGGCATTTATGGGTTCAATGCGAAAATTGTTATGGATTAAATTATAAGAAATTTCTTAAATCAAAAATGTATCTTTGTGAACAATGCGGATATCATTTGAAAATGATTAGCTCAGATAGAATCGACCTTTTGGTTGATCCAGGTACTTGGGATCCGATGGATGACGACATGGTCTCTATAGATCCCATTGAATTTGATTCAGAAGAGGAACCTTATAAAAATCGTATTGATTCTTATCAAAGCAAGACAGGATTAACGGAGGCTGTTCAAACAGGTACAGGGCAACTAAACGGGATTCCCATCGCAATTGGGGTTATGGATTTTCAGTTTATGGGGGGTAGTATGGGATCCGTAGTAGGCGAGAAAATAACCCGTTTGATCGAGTATGCTGCCAATAAATTTTTACCTCTTCTTCTAGTGTGTGCTTCTGGGGGAGCACGCATGCAAGAAGGAAGTTTGAGCTTGATGCAAATGGCTAAAATATCTTCTGCTTTATATGATTATCAATCAAATAAAAAGTTATTCTATGTATCAATTCTTACATCCCCTACTACGGGTGGAGTGACAGCTAGTTTTGGTATGTTGGGGGATATCATTATTGCTGAACCTAATGCCTATATTGCATTTGCAGGTAAAAGAGTAATTGAACAAACATTGAATAAGACAGTACCTGAAGGTTCACAAGAGGCTGAATATTTATTCGATAAGGGCTTATTCGATCCAATCGTACCACGTAATCCTTTAAAAGGTGTTCTGAGCGAGTTATTTCTGTTCCACGGCCGTTTTCCTTTGAATCAAAATTAACTCCAGCAGAGTTCTTAAGTGAACTTTTTTTTGTGGCGAACAATTAGTTAGTTAGTTTATCCGAATCAAAATAAAATCAAATCCGAAGAATGGATTTTTCTTTGGTGACATAAAATTTCATTGTAGAAAGAATCGTGCGGATAATTATTTTACCGATATGACGGATTAGTAATCAGTAAACCTCTCTCAATAAAACAACATAAAAAAGCATTCTTCCTTAGAATTAATTAGAATTAATTAGGGGCCGGGCAAATAAAATGAATTTCATGTTCCCCTCTTGCGTATGTATCTAATTCAAATAGAGAAAATCGAAACTCTTGCGTCTTTCTATATCTCCTAACAAGGACTATTTTCCTAGGAATCTCTGCTGTTGGATCGGATTCTAACGAATCCCTAGGGAATTTGTAAGAAATTCTTTTCTTTTTTAATATCGAATTTTGTATTAACAAAATTCGATATTAAAAAAGAAATCCGAAGCTAAAAACAACAGAAGAATAAAAATAAGTAATAATAATAACGCAAATGGATTATCATACATATATTTCATGTAGAAAGATGCATAGGCCCGTTTATTTAGTTCTACATTCCTTGCGCTTAGTATATATACTCATTTAGTATACTTAGTATACTTATATACAATTATATAAGTATACTTAATATACATTTATATACGAATTAGAATATGATAATAATTAGAATATGAATTCTAATTATTATAGGATATCCTTATACCAATAACAGGTACAAATATTAAATCGAGGTACCCTTTCTATGACAATTCTCAACAGCTTTCCCTCTATTTTTGTGCCTTTAGTGGGCCTAGTATTTCCGGCAATGGCAATGGCTTCGTTATTTCTTTATCTTGAAAAAAATAAGATTTTGTAAATCCGATCGGATCAAGGTCAAATCTCGTCTAGTTTTTTTCAAGACTTAGCGATGACGGATATCCATTTAGTAGAATAGTGTATAAGACTAAGAGGCGGCTTTCCCCGAACATAAACGAAGAGCTCTTATGCATGTGTAAACATGTGTAAACATGATATATAGGTACATAAATTCTATCTATTTTGAACAAGAGGCTGTGATCCGAACTCATGTCTGCAATGAAAGTCAATGGTACCAATCTACAGGGACTTATATGAAGGGGATACTCTTATTTTATTCTACCTCACCAATTCGATGAATTATTGCTAAGAGCTCACGTCCAAATAGTACTAGTTGATGAGAGTTACTTCGGAAATACAAAAAGTAAACTAAAATGGATTGTGTTTTGGTTATTTCCCCAATTCCAATAAAATGCAACTGGAGCTAGTATGTATGAGTTGGCGATCAGAATATATATGGGTAGAATTTATAGCGGGCTCTCGCAAACCAGGCAATTTCTTCTGGGCCTTTATCCTTTTTTTAGGCTCATTAGGATTCTTAGTGGTTGGAATTTCTAGTTATCTTGATAGGAATTTGCTATCTTTATTGCCGTCGCAGCAAATCAATTTTTTTCCACAAGGGATCGTGATGTCTTTCTACGGGATCGCGGGTCTCTTTATTAGTTCCTATTTGTGGTGCACAATTATATGGAATGTAGGTAGCGGTTATGATCGATTTGATACAAAAGAGGGAATAGTGTGTATTTTTCGTTGGGGATTTCCTGGAAAAAATCGCCGCATCTTTCTACGATTCCTTATGAAAGATATTCAGTCCATCAGAATAGAAGTTAAAGAGGGTATTTATGCTCGTCGTGTCCTTTATATAGAAAGCAGAGGCTTGGGGGCCATTCCCTTGAATCGTACTGATGAGAATTTGACTCCGCGAGAAATTGAGCAAAAGGCTGCGGAATTGGCCTATTTCTTGCGTGTACCAATTGAAGGATTTTGAAAAATGAACTGAAGAATAAACGCTTTCTTAGCAGGAGGAAACCCCCACGAATCCATTTTTCTATAGCAAAACGGACTTGATTGAAGTTTCTTCCGAACGACCTGTTGGACCAAAGCAAACGTGTACGGAACAGCCATAATCGAAAACGAAACCCTTTTCTTTTATACTTTCTTTTGTCTTTACTACTGACCAAAGAATTGGATCTCGTAAAATGAGGACTTTTCCGTCTTTTTTTTTTCACTCATTTTTGATCATCACAATATTCTTCAGAAAATTCTCTCAAATATTCCTTGGACTATGCTCGGGGACGGGGCTGGGGAGCCCGCTAATTTTGTTTTTTCGAAATATTCGAAAGTTTCATTTTTAATAGAAGGTAAGTTCTTTCATTTCGAAATGCGACTAATATTCATTTTTTGAATTTGAATCTTTCGGGCATTCATCGAAGGGGGGAATCACTTCGAATATTTGATCAATTGAGATATCCGGAAACCCTATTTTTTTATTATTTCTTGCTTCAAATTCAAATTTGAATTTGAAGCGAGAATTCGCGGTGGATTCTTCTTCGATTTCTGTAGGTTTGCTACACTCGGTTCAAGGACTAACCGCCGAATCCCAACTAAAAAAAAAAGACTCGATTTATAGGCGCGATACCTTGGAATCGAACTCATGCTTGATAGAAATATTCGACGCATAGAATCAACAAATGAGGTGGGTTCATTAACAATTCACAGATGAAAAAATGACAAAAAAGAACGCATCCATTCCCCTTAGATATCTTTCATCTATAGTATTTGTAGTATTTTTGCCCTGGTGGATCCCTCTCTCATTTAATAAAAGTCTGGAATCCTGGGTTACTAATTGGTGGAATACTAGTCAATCCGAAACCTTTTTGAATGATATTCAAGAAAAGGCTATTCTAGAAAAATTCATAGAATTAGAGGAATTATTTCTCTTGGACGAAATGATAAAGGAATTTCCGGAAAGACGTCTAGAAAAGCTTCGTATAGGGCTCCAGAAAGAAACAATCCAATTAATCAAGATGCACGATGAGGATCATAT